ACAAAAGCCTACATAGCAGTTCCAATGCTACGCCTTGAACCGCTCGGCCATCTCTCCTACATAATGATTATGAATCAAAAACCAAGTGAATAGTGAGTTCTTCATATTTCATTCTAGATTATTGGATTGGATAAGTATGACCAATCCATTTTAACTATATATTTGAACTATATATTACAAAATATTATAAATAAAAATAGAAAATTTTTCATCAAAGTAAAGAAAGATCTTTCGAGGCCTCAAGACAATTCTTTTTTTACGAAATTTTTTTATTTGTAATTTTGAAAATGAAAAGGGGGTTTGTGTTTGCAAAAACGACTCCTACTAGAAATTCGATTCGAATCCATTAAATCAATGAATTAGAACGAATCAACTGATTAATAGGTCTAGATTTTTTAGACTAGGGTTAATGGATACCTTTCTATCATAATTCTATATAGACTACGATTCCATACCTTACAAATTCTCAAATTTCTTTCCGACTTTAGAATTCTCAACAACAAACCCCTTCCCTCACCCCTCTATTCTAGATTGATAAAACATTTTGTATAGTGGATTGTATACCTGCTATGTACATAACATAAAAAAGAGGTGGTTATTCTATTTTCATCATAGAATGATTTTTCCTCTTTGTATCATAATTCAATACAAATTTCTCGAGTTATTTGAATCTGTAACTTCAACGAAATCGGAATAGTTCGCTTCGTTGGTATACTACTACATTAGGATGAAATCGAACCGGGTTGGACCTTTTCTTATTGATTCCTATAAAAAAGGAACAATTGGAATAAAAAGCCCATAATCTTTTTTTTTTCAAATCAATCTATTTTTATGTTATTTCGTACTGTACAATTCTTTTCTTTGTGGGATCATTTTCCCCCGAGAGGGAATGAGAAGAATTATAAAATGGATTGCTAGCTATGCCTAGATCGCGGATAAATGGAAATTTTATTGATAAGACCTTTTCAATTGTAGCCAATATCTTATTGCAAATAATTCCGACAACTTCAGGAGAAAAGGAGGCATTTACCTATTACAGAGATGGTGTGATTTGATTCTTTTTTTCTCTTGGTCTTACGAGAAAGACATGTGATTCGGAAAAATTTTTGAAATAAATCTACGCTTGTTGAAGGTGAAGTTTGGAAATAGAACAATTCCTTCTGTCGTGTATCCTCGATTAATGCAACCTCAGATGCTATGTTTCAATCTTAGATTCTAGTATTGAGCGAAAGGTTATATCTAGAGGTTCTGTATTATGGGGCAATCCTACTCCACTACACTAGTACCAACGGACAGCATAAGGGAAGAAGCACTACACCTAGGAATCAACAACACGAAAACCTTGTTAGAAATGACCCCTTTCCTTATTGGGCTCGGGACTAAAAGAATGGTTGGGACAACAAACATCCATCTCGTTCGTACTTTGGATACCAATATAACCATCGAAGGTTGTTTGAAGTGACTAATTCCTGGAAATTAGGAGGCGTTGAAAACAAAGAAATTGCTCGAGTTCTCATTTCTATCTAGTTATCTAGTCTCAACACCCTTGATATTAAGAAAAGATCTCTTGCAGGAAGGTTGGCTAGAGATTTCTTGTAAAAACACTAGCCCTGCTCAGTCCATAATGAGAATATTTTCATCTTTTTGATTTCATGTATATTCTCCTTATGCACATAAGGGAGGAGCCGTATGAGGTGAAAATCTCACGTACGGTTTTGGAACGGAGATTCTTTTAATTGAATGGCGACCGTAACGGATGTCAGCTCAATCCGAAGGAAATTATGCAGAAGCTTTACAGAATTATTATGAAGCTATGCGACTAGAAATTGATCCTTATGATCGAAGTTATATACTCTATAATATAGGTCTTATCCATACAAGTAATGGAGAACATACGAAAGCTTTGGAATATTATTTTCGAGCACTAGAACGAAATCCATTCTTACCACAAGCTTTTAATAATATGGCCGTGATCTGTCATTACGTGCGACTATCTTCACTATAGAAGTAAAAAAAGAAAAACAAAAAAAGGCTTTCTACATATACATCGTCTAAAACAACGATTTTTATCAGCTGTAGCAAAGAAAAAAACTTTATATTCATAAAAGTTGAAATATGAAGAAAATAAATAGATATACCTAGCTACTTTTTCTATGGATAAAAAAAGAATCTAATTGGTAAGGGAAGCACCGTAAAGATCAATTGGCGAAATTTGGGGCCAATACAATAATAACTGCGTACTTATGTCATGATGGTAGATATACTTATCTCGTGATGTGAGATAAAATAGGAATCCACTTATGTAATAGAGTTGATCCACTAAAGTCTTGAGCAGCGGTGTAGGATCAGATCCCAAAGATAGTAAGTTTTTCTTTCTTAGGAAAGAAAGTCTTTTTCAAAGATTCTATATAAATTTATATACGAAACCAAGATAGTTACCTTTCAGAAAATCGAATGATAGGGGAATTTTTTCTTCTGAAGGTGGGAAAAAAGATAAAAC